AGTGCATTTAGTCTTTCGATTTTTTTTCGTTCCTATTCTCCTTTCTCAAAAAAAGGGGACTTTAAACAAAGTTAAAGGATTACTTCGTTCTTGATAGTTATTTACTTAATCGGTGAATAGAAGTATACTCTGGATCGGAATCGTGGGAAGTACTCCTTTATCATTTCTACCAATTTAAAGCCCCAATTTTAATTCTTTTTATACACAGAAAAATACACTTACAAAATCTCTATTACGAATCCTTAGTGTACATTAGTGTTCCTAGCTATCCACTCATTTTTATGAATCTACTTTTGGTAATACATACGTAGTAAAAACCTCATAAAGTTGATCCTTTGAACCCGCTTCAAGTCATGATGACTAGTCAATCAATCTTGGGGTAAAGAGTCTCTAATACTTATGTTTACTTTTCTTAACTCTTGTACATAGAAAATGAGATTCAATCTTTTACTGCAAATTTAGAAGCCGTTTCTTTCACTCATATAACTATCTAGTTTCCTTCATCAACCCCCGAATAATGAATAAAAAAAAATAGATATTCAACTCATGGCACTTCCTTCCTAGAAAGGGAAGCAGTCGGGGGAATTTTATGTCTTAACGAATCACACGTAGAGATATTGATAACACACATAGAGTTAATGGTATTTCATAACTAATTGATTGAGCAGCAGCTCGTAGACCACCTAAAAAAGAATATTTATTATTTGAGCTATATCCTGACATAAGAAGGCCGACAGGAGCAATACTTGAAATAGCAATCCATAAAAAAACACCGATACTGAGATCGGCTAGAACAAGGTGATACCCAAAAGGAATTACTAAATAACTTAATAAAATTGATATGACTGCTATAGATGGTCCAATACTGAATAAACGAGTATCTCCTCTAGATGGAAGAAGATTCTCTTTTAAAAGTAATTTGGTACCATCTGCTAGAGCTTGAAGAATTCCCAAAGGTCCTGCGTATTCAGGACCAATACGTTGTTGTATACCTGCAGATATTTCTCTTTCTAACCAAACAATTACTAATACACCTATTGTGATTCCTAATACAGGAGTAAAAATAGGGATAAGCATCCATATGATTCCATAGACCTCTTTTAAGGATTCCAATCTAGAAAAAGAATTGATAGCTTGTACTTCTGTTGTATCAATTATCATTTTAACGATCAACTTCTCCCATAATGATATCTATACTACCTAGTATCGTCATAATATCAGCCAATTTCATTCTTTTAACTAACTGAGGAAGAATTTGCAAATTAATAAACCCCGGTGGGCGAATTTTATATCGCCAAGGAAAAACACCCTTATCTCCTATCAGAAAAATTCCCAATTCTCCCTTTGGTGCTTCCACTCTTGCATAAAGTTCTTGCTTCGACAATTCAAAAGTCGGAGAAGGTTTTTTACTAATGAATCGATAATCAAACTCATTCCATACAGTATCTTTTACTCTATCAAAGCGGCGGATTTCTAAATTTTCATAGGGCCCTCCAGGAATTCCTTCTAGGGCCTGTTGAATTATTTTTATGGATTCTGTCATTTCACTGATTCGTACTAAATAACGAGCTAAAGAATCCCCCTCTTTTTGCCATTGGACTTCCCAATCAAATTCGTCGTAACACTCATAATGATCAACTTTACGAAGATCCCATTGTATTCCGGAAGCTCGTAGCATTGGTCCCGACAAACCCCAATTTATTGCTTCCTCTCCACCAATAATGCCTACTCCTTCAACTCGTTCTAAAAAAATGGGATTCCTTGTAATAAGCTTTTGATATTCAGCAATTCCTGTTAAAAAATAATCGCAAAAATCCAAACATTTATCTATCCAGCCATAAGGTAAATCAGCAGCGACTCCGCCAATACGAAAAAAATTGTGCATCATTCGCATACCGGTGGCAGCTTCGAATAGGTCATATATTAATTCTCTTTCTCGAAAAATATAGAAGAAAGGAGTCTGTGCCCCAATATCTGCCATAAAAGGGCCAAGCCATAACAAATGCGAAGCTATACGACTTAACTCCAGCATAATGACTCTGATATAACTGGCCCTTTTAGGGACTTGAATATTGCCTAATTGCTCTGGCGCATTTACAGTTATTGCTTCTGTGAACATAGTAGCTAAATAATCCCAACGTGTTACATAAGGCAAATATTGTATAATTGTTCGATTTTCCGCAATTTTTTCCATACCTCTGTGTAAATAACCCAATATTGGTTCACAGTCAATAACATCTTCACCATCTAAAGTAACAATGAGTCGAAGAACACCATGCATTGATGGGTGGTGAGGTCCCATATTGACTATCATGAGGTCTTTTCTTGTAGCTGGTACAGTCATAGGTTTTTCCTGATTCATTCTTCCATGAATTGCTGAAAGCGAAAAGAAGTTCACCAAACTTTAAGCCAATAATTCAAACTAACTCTTCAAATTAACGAGTTTTTCTCTCTCGAATATCCAACTGCCCTATTAATTCTTTATAACGTGCTCTATTTTTTTTTGACAAATAAGCCAGCAGCCGTTGACGTTTTCCGAGAATTTTCCGCAGACCTCTTTGAGATAAATAGTCTTTTTTGTGCAATTCCAAATGTGAAGTAAGCCTCCGTATCTTGTTGGTGAAACTTACTACTTGAAATTCAACAGATCCTCTGTTTTCTTTGTTTTCTTCTTGTTCTTGCAAAATAATTGAAATAAATGAATTTTTTACCATAAAAGAATTTCACACTCCCCTTTTTACAGATATTTATTTTATTGATCAGTAATAATAATGTCACAAATTTTAATGTAGTATATACAATAATCATAATTTCTTTATACATTCCTAGTTTTATCAATTATTAATCAATCCGATTTTTGAGTTCATTTGTATAGTGATACAAAAAGACGATACCAAATAGTTTAGTCCGAAGATTCGATTGATAAATTTATTCTGTTGATTAATTTATAGCTTTAATTTAATTGATACCCCATTTTCCTTAATATTCACGTATCCTAGCCTGGGATGTAAGACAGCGCATATGCGCATCGGGTTGCTTGCATATAACATGGTCGCGGACAGAAGAAAAAATGAAAAATTGATTGAACAATAGAATATATAGAAAACTCAAAATTTTTAATCAGGGATACATATATATCCTTAACATACTCAAGCGGCTCCCATTATTGGTATCAAACCAATAGCGATTCATACAAGCTAAATCTTCTAATCGATAATTAGGCCAAAAAAAGAACTTTAATTTATTTAATTTTAATTCATTTTTTTTTATGTCAAAATTTTTACTTTCCTCCAAAAATTGACTCCAGTTTTTTATCTTGTTTTCCTTGCAAAATAAATTATTTCTATGCACACCATTCTGATTCTTTAAATTCAAATTGAAAGAAATTAGAATTCTCAATTCTCTACGACGTCTAGACGATAAAATTTTTTCAGGAACAAGCAAATCTAAATTATTTTTGTCTCCATTTAGAGTTTTTATTTTATGTCTTGAAATGGATTCATCAAAAGTATTCTTAGCAACATTTTTGGGGTTTCGGTATCTTTGATTACTTTTGTGCTTACTTTTATGAACCAAGGAAATACCTATGATTTGATACATAAAAAACTGTCCGTCTTTTTTTACAGATAGACGGGCAGGTTCCATAATTAATATCCCCTTTTTCGTTAATTGTGTAAGATTTAAACGCCTCCTCATTATATCCAGATTCATTTCTTTCCTTTGAATATAGGATATAGTAATTTTTCTTACATTTATGAGGCTAACCAGCAGACCATATATCTGGATATTATTCAGCATTTTTTGATTCAATTGATTCAAACGTCCAGTCCATCTTAATTGCAAAGGAAAATCTCCTTTAAGGAATATTTTTAGTTTTTCAATGGATTCTAAAAAATATTCTTCAATATTGTTTTGATTCTTTAATTCAAAATATTGTTTTGAATTTGATGGGCTAAAATTAAAAAAAAACTCACCCTCCTCTTGTTTTCCCTTGATATTTTTATTTTCAATAAAATTTGGATTTATATTCAAATTAAAAAGAAGTAAGTTGCTTGGGATAAACCAAGGTTTCTCTTTATATTTATGATAAAGTATCACAAACTCTGGAAAGAAAAAAACTTTCGGATTCGATATGAGGCGATTTAAGATTAAGAATTTTTCATTCATTCCCATCCAATCAAAAGACATTCCCATCCAATCAAAAAAGACCTTTTTGTAATTGATTTCAGAATTTGAGTCAATTGGAAGATAAAAAAGACCATTACCTTTATTATTAAGTTTATCCCTGATTTGGTCTTTTTTAGGTTCAACCTCAATATTTGTACTAAATTTCCAACCCAAATATTTTCTATCTGTATTTTTTTCCCTATCTATAATATCACTTTTTCCTAGATAATTCTTGATAGGAATATTCTTGAGTATGCTAAAAATTTTTTCGTTATTTATGTTGGAATTTTCTTGATTCTTATTTGTTTCTAATGATGATCTATAAATAGAGGCCTTCTTCTTAGTTTCAGAATGAATATATTTATATGATAAAAGATCATATCTATAGTTTTTTTGAAAATTCTCCTCTTTATTTGGTAATAAATATACTTTCAAATTTTGTTTTTTTTTTGAATCAAATAATTGGTCTTTTTCATAGGAATACCGTTTATTTAAATCCTTTTTTTGAGACGTATGGCATTGATTTAGTCCATTTCTCCATTTTTGTGGGACTAATCTAGACCATGTAATCTGCGATAAATCGTATTGATAATGACCTCTTAACCAGTTTTTCCATGGATTCATTGCATTATTTGGAAGTTTCTTATGTCTTACTTCGGAATCAAATATTCCTTGTCTTCCAAAAAGATCTTTTATTTCATTCTTAAGAAAAAAAGAAGGTCCATTATATTGAAGAAGAGATCTTAACTTATTGAAGTTAATAACTTGGGTTTGTGATAATTTTAAAAATACATATTTTTGTGACAAGTAAGATAAATTAAAACAAATATGTG